AGATGAAAAAATACGGAATTGTATCAAGAACTATGTACAAAAAAATAGAAAAATATCCTTAGGTTTCGAAGGAATTGCACGCATAGAAATTAAAAAAAGAATTGATTTGATACAAATCATAATCTATATTGGCTTCCCAAATTTATTAATAGAGGGTCGATCGCGAGGGGTCGAAGAATTACAGATGAATGTACAAAAAGAGTTTCATTCTGTGAACCGGAGACTCAACATTGCCATCACAAGAATTGAAAAACCTTATGGACACCCTAATATTCTTGCAGAATATATGGCTTTACAATTAAAAAATAGAGTTTCATTTCGAAAGGCAATGAAAAAAGCTATCGAATTAACTGAGCAGACAGATACAAAAGGAATTCAAGTGCAAATTGCGGGGCGTATCGACGGAAAAGAAATTGCACGTGTTGAATGGATCAGAGAAGGTAGAGTTCCCCTACAAACAATACGGGCTAAAATTGATCATTGTTCCTATACAATTCGAACTATCTATGGAGTATTAGGCTTAAAAATTTGGATATTTGTAGACGAAGAATAAGAGACCTCTTTAATTTGTCATTCTGTCCAGTACCAGTAATAGAACAAACAAAAAATTAGAAATTCGGGTTTTCCCTAAAATCAAACAAAAATGAACAATTCTAATTCTATAAGGTTGAATAAAAATTGATTAACCTTTTTTTAGTATAATTGCTATGCTTAGTGTGTGATTCGTTAGTTTTTTATAATTTAGAATTGGGATTAAAAAAAACAGAATGAACTCCACTCTGAACTTAATAACTAAATAAACTAATAACCAACTTATTGCTTCGTATTGTCGAGATCCCAAGAAACAGTCACTATATGATTGAATAAATCATATAGTTGGAACAACTGAAATTTTTTTTTCCAGAAAAGAAAAGAAATATAATATATATAAATAAATATGATTTTTCATTTTTTGAAGCAAAAATAAAGGGATGTAGATAAATGGAAAGGTGATAGAAAGAGAGAACAAAAATATCAATGATATATGATTTCAATATGTATGGTCTATGAATTACCCCATAAAAGGCAGTGTGATAAAGCATTAATATTGACGAAAATCAAAATCATAATAAAGAGCCTCGGGTTAATACAAACTAAGTAGATTGACTCAAGAACTAATTTTTGTGGAGCTCCATTGCAGAGTTCAGGCCTAACCATTAACAGAGAAGCTATGGGAACGACGAAACCTGTGACTACATAGGATTCCATTGAAAACGAATCCTAATAATTCATTGAGTAGGATGGCGGAACGAACCAAGAACAAATTTATTTACTCTGAGAGGTCGTGGATTGGCCTTAAGAATAAAGCAGTAAAGAGTCAATATTCGCCCGCGAACCCTTTCCTTTTTTTTTATTGGATTTATTTTACAATATTGTCTTGCTTGATTCGATAGAAGTAAAAAAAAAGAAGCATTATATTATATATATATAAATATATAGATAGATACGTCTAAATATACAACTTACCACGTAAAAAAAGCAATTCCCATTACTTGCGTTAGTGTATTATTTATTAAATACATGTGTATCTGTAATATTATGGAATCCTTTCATTCGCGAGGAGCTGGATGAGAAGAAACTCTCATGTCCGGTTCTGTAGTAGAGATGGGATTAAGAAGGAACCATCTACTATAACCCCAAAAGAACCAGATTTCGTAAGCAACATAGAGGAAGAATGAAGGGAATATCTTGTCGAGGCAATCATATTTGTTTCGGCAGATACGCTCTTCAGGCACTTGAACCCGCTTGGATCACAGCTAGACAGATAGAAGCAGGGCGAAGAGCAATGACGCGATATGCGCGTCGTGGTGGAAAAATATGGGTACGTATATTTCCTGACAAACCTATTACAGTAAGACCCACGGAAACACGTATGGGTTCAGGGAAGGGATCCCCTGAATATTGGGTATCCGTCGTTAAACCGGGCCGAATACTTTATGAAATGGGCGGAGTATCGGAAACTGTAGCCAGAGCAGCTATTAAAATAGCTGCATGCAAAATGCCTATACGAACTCAATTTGTTATTTCAGAATAGAGGTCTGGAAAGGGGTATTAAGGATGAAAAAATAACCACGACTTGCTTATTTCTGCTTTCTAGACAAACACTATTTCTTTTTTTTCCTCATTCTTTGCATTGAAATAATGGATTCAAATAAAAATGATATGATTCAACCTCAGACTCTTTTGAATGTAGCGGATAATAGTGGAGCGCGAGAATTGATGTGTATTCGAATCATAGGGGCTGGTAATCACCGATATGCTCATATTGGTGACGTTATCGTTGCTGTAATCAAAGAAGCAGTGCCCAATATGCCTCTAGAAAGATCAGAAATAATTAGGGCTGTAATTGTACGTACACGTAAAGAACTCAAACGCGACAACGGTATAAAAATACGATATGATGACAATGCAGCGGTTGTCATTGATCAAGAAGGAAATCCAAAAGGGACTCGAGTTTTTGGTGCGATTGCTCGGGAATTGAGATATTTCAATTTTACTAAAATAATTTCATTAGCTCCCGAGGTATTATAAATATTAATAGATGAAACTATGACATACTTATAGTAGTATATCTGAAATAGATCAAATTAGTAGATTGTGTCTCACGCATATACTTTGAAAAAATTGAATAATTCAAGCAAAAAACATGTTGATTATATCAAAATTAGGAAGCAACAATAATTTAGATTCGTCATGGGTAGAGACGCTATTGCTGATATAATAACTTCTATAAGAAATGCTGACATGAGTAAAAACGGAACAGTTAGAATAGCATCTACTAATATAACCGAAACCATTGTTAAAATACTCCTACGAGAAGGTTTTATTGAAAATGTTCGAAAACATCAGGAAAGTAACAAATATTTCTTGGTTTCAACCTTGCAACATGGAAGAACTGGGAAAAGAATAGATAGAACTATTTTAAAACGTATCAGTCGACCTGGTCTACGAATCTATTCCAACTACCAAAAAATTCCTAAGATTTTAGGTGGAATGGGGATTGTAATTCTTTCTACTTCTCAAGGCATAATGACAGATCGAGAAGCTCGACTAGAAAGAATTGGAGGAGAAATTTTGTGTTATATATGGTGATCCTACTCTGGTATCCTAATTTTCTCTCTAACTTCCTATTTGTTTGTGAAAAAGAGAGCAAAAGTGAGTTATATAACTCTTCCTCCATTAGTTGATACTTCAAGGGGGTTACCTGGAATGAAAGAACAAAAATTGATTCATGAAGGTTTAATTACTGAATCACTTCCCAACGGTATGTTCCGGGTCCGTTTAGATAATGAAGATCTAATTCTAGGTTATATTTCAGGTAGGATCCGGCGCAGTTTTATACGGATACTACCGGGAGATAGAGTCAAAATCGAAATAAGTCGGTATGATTCAACCAGGGGACGTATAATTTATAGACTTCGCAGCAAAGATTCGAACGATTAGATAATTTTTAAAAACATTCCTTTCATAGGGATACAATTCCAAGTTCAAAAATACAAGAGACTTTTTTCTTCCAAAGAATAGATTCTAAATTAAGATAAGGAGTAAGGTGAGATATATGAAAATAAGGGCTTCCGTTCGTAAAATTTGTGAAAAATGTCGCCTGATCCGTAGGCGCGGACGAATTATAGTGATTTGTTCCAATCCGAGACATAAACAGAGACAAGGATAATTTTTCTAAAAAACTTTCAATTTCAAAAAGAGGATTCCTGTAAAAAAAAAAAATAAAGGATTTTTTTTTTAACATAAGATGGATATCTCCGTATCTTTCTGTATATTTCTGATTCATATTTATGAGATGATAAAATATGGCAAAACTTATACCAAAAATTGGTTCACGTAGGAATGGACGTATTGGTTCACGTAAGAATGTACGTAGAATACCAAAAGGAATTATTCATGTTCAAGCGAGTTTCAACAATACCATTGTAACTGTTACAGATGTACGAGGCCGAGTGGTTTCTTGGTCCTCCGCCGGTACTTCTGGATTCAAAGGCACAAGAAGAGGGACACCCTATGCAGCTCAAGCCGCTGCAGTAAATGCTATTCGTACTGTGGTTGATCGGGGTATGCAACGAGCCGATATTATGATAAAAGGTCCTGGTCTCGGAAGAGATGCAGCATTACGAGCCATTCGTAGAAGTGGTATACTATTAAGTTTCGTACGTGATGTAACACCTATGCCACATAATGGATGTCGACCTCCTAAAAAAAGACGTGTGTAGAAATAAGAATTAAACATATTTCAAGAGAAATAAATGATTCAATGACTGATCAAATAATAATATTATTATGGTTCGAGAGGAAGTAACAGGATCCACCCGAACACTACAGTGGAAATGTGTTGAATCAAGAGTAGACAGTAAGCGTCTTTATTATGGTCGTTTCATTCTGTCCCCACTTATGAAAGGTCAAGCCGATACAATAGGTATTGCCATGCGAAGGGCTTTACTTGGAGAAATAGAAGGAACATGTATCACACGTGCAAAATCTGAAAAAGTATCGCATGAATATTCCGCAATAGTAGGTATTGAAGAATCAGTACATGAAATTTTAATAAATTTGAAAGAAATTGTATTGAGAAGTAATCTGTATGGAGTTAGAGACGCATCCATTTTCGTCAGGGGTCCTAGATACGTAACTGCTCAAGATATCATCTCACCACCTTCTGTAGAAATAGTTGACACAACACAGCATATAGCTAACCTGACGGAACCGATTGATTTGTGTCTTGGATTACAAATCAAGAGAGATCGCGGATATCGTATAAACCCCACAAATAGCTCTCAAGATGGAAGTTATCCCATAGATGCTGTATACATGCCTATTCGAAATGCGAATCATAGTATTCATTCTTATGGGAATGGGAATGAAAAACAAGAAATACTTTTTCTAGAAATATGGACGAATGGGAGCTTAACTCCTCAGGAAGCACTTTATGAAGCTTCTCGTAATTTGAT